CTTGTATGTATAAGACCTATATTATAGAGTATATAACTTCGATCATAGGGATCAATTTCTGGTCGCGTAGCTTCATAATAATTCTGTAAAGCTTCTGCATAATTTCCTTCGGATTGAGCCGACATCCGTTACGGTCGTTCATTCTAGTAAAAGAATCTCCGTTTCAGAACCGTACGTGAGATTTTCATCTCATACGGCTCCTCCCTTCTGTGCATAGTACTAAGGGGAATAATCAAAATTTCACTATTCTCATTATGAACTGACAGGAGCTGTTATTTTTACAAGAAATTTATAGCCAGCCTTCCCACAAGAGATTTTTTATTAACACCAATCGTATTAAGAAAAGGGAACTCCAAAAATTTCTTTGTACTCAACGCTTACGATTTCCAGGAATTAGTCACTTCAACGGTCTTTGATGGTTATACGGGTACCAAAAGTACGAATGAGATGGATCTTTGTTTTCCCAACCATTATTTTTAGTCCCGATACCAATAAGGAAAAGGGCCATTTAGAACAAAATTTTTGTGTTGTTGATTCCTAGGTGTAGTGCTTTTTCCCCGATGCCAACCTATTGGTACTAATGAAGTAGGATTTACCTTCAATACAGAACCTATAGATGTAACCTTTTGCTCAATACTAAAATAGATAATTGAAGCATCTAAGGCTGCATCAATCGAAGATACACGACAGAAGGAATTGCTCTATCTCTAAATTTCACCTTCACCAAGCGTAGGTTTCTTTCACTAATTTTTTTTTAGATTCCTAACTACGTTCTTTTTCTCGTAAAACTGAGAAGTAAAAAAAAAACAATAAAAAATCAAATCGCACCATCTCTGTAATAGGTAAATGCCTTTTTTTCTCCTGAAGTTGTCGGAATTATTCGTAATAAAATATTGGCTACAATTGAAGAGGTCTTATCAATAAAATTTGCATTTATTCGAGATCTAGGCATAATTAGTAAATTAATTCTATAATTATTCTCATCCCCATTCGGGGAAAAAAAAATTCCACAAAAAAAGGAATGGTATAGTACAAAATAACATAAAAACAGACTAATTAGAAAAACGTAGGTCCCAAATTGTCCACCTTTTTTTGACAAAGATGAAATAGTGAAATCAGATTAGATTTCATTACAATTTTGTAGTATACCAATGACCAAAACTCTTACTATTTCATTTAAGTTGAATAACCAAGCTTCCTATGAATTAGGATAACTCGAAAATTTTTTATTTGGTTATGATCCAAAAAGTAAAAAGAATGGAATAATCATTCCATGAGAAAATCAAATTCAAACAAAGTAACCATCCCTTTTGTTTGCATAACGTGTATGTGCCACACCATAAAATCAAAATATAAAAAGGAATCGTCCGATTCATGAATTTTGAAATGACTCGCTATTCATTCGGGTTTTGGTCAGAAATAAAATTCTGTAGGAGAGATGGCCGAGTGGTTCAAGGCGTAGCATTGGAACTGCTATGTAAACTTTTGTTTACCGAGGGTTCGAATCCCCCTCTCTCCGTTTCTTTTCATTCATCAACATTACCAACTACAATGTGTCAAATCAAATAAGAATTTAGATCATTATTCTAACTAACAGTAAGACCCTTAATTTCATAGATATTCTCTATCCGTAATTAAATCCATACGTAAAATACAAATAGAAAGATCCTATTTATATTGAAAAAAAGAAAAAGAATTCTATTGCCCTTTTGTGATACGTGAATGAGACGGGGCATAAGGTACTCTATTTACTTCAGCGAAAGGATTCAAAATTTTATACTTTTTATTTTCGTTAGAATCAAGTCTGACGGGAATAATATTCTACGACCAACAACTCATTTATTTTCAAACCGATCAATTTACTATCTATTATTTGATTTACAAATCCTTTATATTGTAAGGAGTCAATAGTCAAATGGTTTGGCAATTCCCCGTGGGGGGATGAAACAAGAGAATTTTTAATCAGAGCTTTCGATCTTTCTTTATCCTTAGTAGTAATAATATCTCGGGGTTTGCAACGATAACTTGGTATATCCACTATACGACCATTAACTAAAATGTGTCTATGGTTAACTAATTGTCTGGCTCCAGGAATGGTCGAAGCCATACCTAATCGAAAAAGTATGTTATCCAAACGCATCTCAAGCAGTTGTAGTAAAACCTGGCCGGTTGACCCTTTGGCTTTTCCAGCAATATGCACATATTTAAGTAATTGTCGTTCTGTAAGACCATAATGAAAACGTAATTTCTGTTTCTCTTCTAAACGAATACGATATTGCGATCTTTTTACAGAGCGCAATTGGGTTTGAAGATCACTTCTGGATCTGGGTCTTTTACTAGTGAGTCCCGGTAAAGCCCCCAGCCGGCGTATTTTTTTGAAACGAGGTCCTCGGTAACGGGACATATAAAGGCTCCTTTTTAATTAACTTTCCTTTAACAATGAAATATAAATTCAGACTGAACTAAAGGATCAGCAAAACAAAACTCAATCTAATGAAGTACTACAAAACAGAATAAACTAAATTTTATAAATATTCGTATTTTTGTATATATATAGGAAATTCAAGTTAAGACATAGATTGGTGACCCGGCATTTAGAGAAAGCGAAAGTAGAGATTTCAATCATGGAAAGAGCCGGCTATCGGAATCGAACCGATGACCATCGCATTACAAATGCGATGCTCTAACCTCTGAGCTAAGCGGGCGGATATAAGAGCAATACAGGAAACTTCGGATCTTAGCTATTACCTAGCGATTCTTCTTCTTTTTTTTTTTTTTTCATTTCTTGATTATTTCAATTTTTTCTATTTTAGAAATAGAAAATAAAATTCTTTAGATCTAGATAAATTTGATATCTAAATAGAAATCCAATTTCATATATAATATATATGAAAGAAAAAAGAGGAAATTCAAATAAAAATATTCGATAGAATATTAAAAAAGAATTTTCAATTGAAATATTCCTTAAAAAAAATTAAGAATTAGATTCTATATTCTATTTTTTTTTTTAGAATTTCATATTCATAATAGCAAGAATTCCATTTTGAATTCTTGCTATTATGAATATGAAATCAATACAAGAAATCAAATAGAATCTGAAATTCAATCTTCAATACTATATACTAATACTATTCATACTATTATAAATAATTCATTTATTACGATTAGAATTGTATAATTCTAATCGTGGAACTAGAAAACAAGACTTTAAAACTTGAAATCGAAATTTCAAGTAACGAAACTATCTATATCCTAATATAGAAATTATATAAATAGTGAAAAGAGAATCATATTCTATTGATTTCTATTCGAATAATGGAAATCAATGACTAAAACTTCTAAAAATTTGGATTATAGAATTATACACAATAGGACGAAGAAGGAATATTGGCCGTTCCACTATTTTAAATAGTATTGTCAAAAGTAAGGATTAGGAAAGGCATAGATATATGTGGGATATATCTATCCATATTGAATTGTGGATAAATTAATAATAGAATAGGGTTCATCCAAGAAAGATGAAATGATAGAATGAATAGAGGGTGGGCATAAAAATAAAATAGCAGCATACACTTTTTCAATATAGGAATCATTACCTAATTAATTCAACAGTGCCAAGATCAACGAAAGAGGTGGATGGAATTACAACTGGATCCTTGTCTTAAAGTCTCAAAGCAAAGGAAGGGGGATATGGCGAAATTGGTAGACGCTACGGACTTGATTGGATTGAGCCTTGGTATGGAAACCTGCTAAGTGGTAACTTCCAAATTCAGAGAAACCCTGGAACTAAAAATGGGCAATCCTGAGCCAAATCTTTGTTTTGAGAAAAAATACAAAATGAGAATAAAAAGGGATAGGTGCAGAGACTCAATGGAAGTTGTTCTAACGAATGAAATTTACTACGTTATATTAGTAGCTAAAATACTTCTATCAAATATAAAAATAAAAGATTAAAATGACAGAAAGGATGACCTTATATACCTAATACGTACGTATACATACTTACATAGCAAGCGATTAATCACATTTCTTTCTTCTTTCTTTATATTACTATTATCTCATCTACTATTAGGATATGAGTATTAGTATGAGTATAAGATAAGGATATATAGAGAAACCCTCTATCTTATATTCTTCTTTATATTCTATATAAATTAGAATGATAAACTATGAAAAATTTCAATTATAATTGAAGTTGAAAAAAGAATACAATTCAAATATTAAGTGATCAAATGAGTCATTCCAGAGTTTGATAGATTTTTTGAAGATGAAGATGAATCGGACGAGAATAAAGAGAGAGTCCCATTTTACATGTCAATACCGACACAATGAAATTTAGAGTAAGAGGAAAATCCGTCGAATTGAAAAATCGTGAGGGTTCAAGTCCCTCTATCCCCAAGAAAAAGCCCATTTTAATTCCTCACTCTTTCTTTACTCTCATCCTATTTTTTTCTCAGTTGTTCAGTTCAAACAAAATTAAATATCTTTCTAATTTCATTCACTCTGTTCTTTTACAAATGGATCCGAATAGAAATCCTCCTATTTTCTTCCAATTCCAATCCAATTTTCTTTGTTTTTCTTTGTATAGATACGATACACCTGCACAAATGAACATATATGTTCAAGGAATCTCCCTTATTTAAGAATTCATTTAAATATTCACAGTTCATATCATTATCTTTACATTTACAAAGAAAGTTTTCTTTTTGAAAAATCTAAGAAATGAAAGGGGACTAGATCCAATTTGTTAAGACTTTATTTTTTAGTTCTTTTCGTTTACATAGATACAAGTACTCTGCTAGGATGATGCAGGGTACTGGTCGGGATAGCTCAGTTGGTAGAGCAGAGGACTGAAAATCCTCGTGTCACCAGTTCAAATCTGGTTCCTGACACATAAATAATATATTGAATAGATATTCTTTCTTTTCTTTTTCATTTTTTCCTCTCTGTTCCTAATTTTCTTATTCCAAAAGGATGTTAAATTTTCCTATATATCAAAT